CTTACTAATGGGATGCCCTGATGCGTTACAAAATTTCGAGTTAGCCAATGATCCAATCAAAGTAATTATTGGGACTATAGTATCAAACTTTTTTATAGCAATATCTATAATAAATGAATTTTCTAACATTTGACTCCTAACCACAGAAGGCTTTAGTCGTACACTTGAAAGATGGCCCAAAAAATCGAGGGAATGGTTGTATAATTGGTTTATATGAATCCTATCTGGTTGAGACCACAAGTCGAAATTATATTGCCAGAGATTTATAAGGTAATACTTCCATTTATTCATCAGAAGAGGAGTTCCCTTTAAAGCCAGAATAGCTTTTCCTTGATATCTGACATAATGTATGAAAAGGTCCTTGAAAACCCAGAGGATGGTGTAAAAATCATTATGAAAAACTACCAAAAAATGTTCTATTTTTCCAAAAAAATGTGTTCTCTCAAGAAAGGCGCTAGAAGATGTTGATCGTAAATGAGCAGATTGTTTACGGAGAAAGGGGAATATCGATTCGCATTCATATACATGAAAATTATATAGGAACAAGAATAATCTTCGATTCTCGTTTGAAAAAACAGAAATATATTTCTGTTTTTGAGTAATAAGATTATTCCAATTCTGAAACTCGTAAAGAAAGAATCGCAATAAATGCAAAGCGGGGATATCTTGTATCCAACAGCGAAGGGGTTGAATCAAAAGTTCCAGATGGATGGGGTGGGGTATTAGTATATCTAATACATGATTTAAATGCGATAATTTATCCTCTAAAAAGGGAAATGCTGAATGAATTGATCGTAAATTTTTAGATTTTGCTATTTCTTTTTTCCCTTCTAGGGAAGATATTAATTGCAGTGAAAATGGAATTTCCACAATGATTGCACAGCCCTCTGATATCATTTGAGAATAAAAATGATTCTTATGATCCACAAATTTCTGTTGTTGAGAATCATTATCAAAAATAACCAAAGGCTTCTGTTGATACATTCGAGTAATTAAACGTTTCACAATCAGTGAACTGAATTTATTGTCATAACCTAAATTATCGATAGAATCATAAAGAATCGATCCATTTAAACCATGATCATGAGCAAGTGCATAAATATACTCCTGAAATAGAAGTGGATATAGGAAGTCTTGTTGTCGAGATCTATCTATTGCTAAATATCCTTGTAACTCTTCCATTTTAAAATAGATTTTAACCAAGGGCAGGGGATTTCTTGGGCTATCATATCAAATGATACATAGTGCGATACAGTCAAAACAAGGTATATAGTAAAAAAAAAAAAATAAATAAAAACCCTGGAGACAGATAAGCTAATCAACGGATTCTCCCTTTTTCCATCCAATTGCTTTGTGTTTGTTATTAGGATATGGAAATTGTTAGAAACCCTTTATTTTTGCAACCCGATCGCTCTTTTGACTTTAGAATCAATTCTGTTTATCAATATACCGTTTCCTCTACACATTCGCCTCCACTCTAGAAGAGGGATATAGTTAATAATTAGGATTCATAAAAAAAATAGAGAATCCACTTAGTATGGTTATGGGAGAACCTTTTTCCGCATCAGGTACTAATACATTTTTAACGTCTAATTAGACCGGGAAATCATTCGAATTTAAGAACAGAAGCTCGTTGCTTTTTGTTTCCCTATAATTGGAGCCCTATGGCTCTATCCATTTATTTACTCGACCCACTAGTAATTTCTATTTTTGTACCGATCTAAGAATTCAAAAGATTTTGTACTGATTCGGTAAGGAGGAAGTACTCTTAGAGTTCTTCATTGATACGACATGCTGTTTTTTCCATTCGTTCCCTTTCAGGATCAGTCGTGGTCTTACAAACTCTACCAACGGTATGGACGAATTCGTTCCTTCATCCAAATGTGTAAAAGATTCTAGCCGCACTTAAAAGCCGAGTACTCTACCGTTGAGTTAGCAACCCGAAGTAATGTAATTTTGGTGTGTAGATACGATCGGAATCAAAATAACGAGATTGGATTGCGCGACCCCATCAAAACATTAAACTAGAAACACAAGAAAAAAAAAAATAAAACATTTTTTTGGAAACACAAGAAAAAAAAAAATAAAACATTTTTTGGGGGGTCGGAGATAAATAGATCTATTTATCCACGATGGAATTATATTTATTCCATACACTATTGTCAATATGAACGTCAAGAAAAAAAAAAAAAAGACTTGTGTTGGATTGGCACTACATAGATAATAAAAAGTTTGGGTGAATAGTGGATAAAAGAAATAACTAAGGATAAGAAGAAAATCGCGAGTTTATTCAATATCCGTCAAGGTACAATAAGCAGGTTAGACTTTTTTTTCTTTTTTTGTGGAGTTTCAACCACCGGATTGAGGAGAATCCTATAATTTTATGGATCCTCTTAGTTCATCTACTCACTCGATCTTTTTTCTATCCCTCCCATATCGCATAGAAAATCTTTTTGTCGTTAATTCTTTTTTTTTTTTTTCTATTTCAATACTTTTATTTCGTTTAATTTTTAATTAGATTAACGCGAGGTTACTTAAAAATCTCTGCCTTCTTTGAAATATCATGAACGGTTCCTGTAGGTTGAGCGCCTTTTTCAAGGAAATATAGAATAGCGGGAACGTTTAAATAAGTTTGACTCTTTATCGGATCGTAAAAACCCACTTTCCGAAGATCCCTTCCTTCTCTTCGAGATCGAACATCAATTGCAACGATTCGATAGATAGCTCATTGGGATAGATGTAGATGAACAATGCCCCCCTTAGAAACGTATAGGAGGTTTTATCCTCGTACGGCTCTATAAAGAATGAATTTCTATAGATTTAGAATTTATGTCTCTTTCTATTATAGAGTGATAGAATAGAGTGACAAATAGATCTCTAAAATCCTCAAATCAAATAAATTAGACTATGATTTGATTCGTTTATTCTTCTTCCTTCCCGCTTTTCCCAAAAAAGAATTCGTACTTATAACTCAAGTTGGATAATTCTCAAAGAGTTAAAAGGAAACTCCTTAGAGCCTTGGCATTTCGTTTATTGAGCTGTCTCTAAACCTCTTTTTGTCTCGTTTCTAATCAAATTTTTTGATTCTTTAATTTGATTTGGCTCCAATTGAATTGTTGAGACAATTTAAAGGGCGTTTTCTTGTTACGAGATCCTTTATCTTTGTTTTGAATCATTGGGTTTAGACATTACTTCGGTGATCCTTAATCGTTTCAAAAAGGCAGCAACATACCTTTTTTTTATTTCTTTCTATCGAAGAATCATACGAACGATTGATTCCCATGTGATACACTTTTGATCAAAATAGTTTTTCTCAATTCCAATAAAAATTTTTAATCCAAAAGTCACTTTTATAGGAATTGGATCCTTTCAATTTCTATATCAAAGATATACTTACGAAGTTGAAACAACTTATTGATTGACACTAACCCTAGATCCTTGCCTCTGAGAAATGAATCAATCATTTCTTCTCGAGCTCCACTGTGTACTATTTACTTACAACAGAACTCAAACTAAATAGGAGTTATAGTAGAACAGAACAAATTATGTCGAGTAAAGAGCACCTTATATAAAAATGATGGATATAAAAATCCACAACCGATCATGTCCTTCAAGTCGCACGTTGCTTTCTACCACATCGTTTTAAACGAAGTTTTACCATAACATTCCTCTCAATTGGAACCGGTATGGAATTGATTCAATATGGAATCATGAATAGTCATTGGCCCAATCGGAACATAGTAATGTAATCCATATTTTATTCTATAAGGTACGGGTGGATATTTATCTGGAGAAGTCTCAGGATTCTATTTTGTTAACCCCCTATTTTCTGAATGAAACATTTTAGAATTCGGGATCAAGAGGGAATTCACCCTATTTTTAAATAAGAAATATATAAAGTAACATAAGGAAGTTGGGGAATATAGAGGTTTTTCTTTCACATTTCGATTAAGAATGCAGCAAAGTGAAATAAAACAAATTAAATATAGGACGTAAGGTTTATCTAAGTAACTTCAATATGACTATGAGCCAGACATGCATACGCGGAAGAGCCCATTCTTTTTTTGAATTATATTATACATTCATCCCCGTTCCCATCTTACCTCAATCACAAATAGAAGATTTAGAAAATTATTAAGAACATTCTTTAACTATATTATGATAAAACCGGGATGCTCTGGGACGGAAGGATTCGAACCTCCGAATGGCGGGACCAAAACCCGCTGCCTTACCACTTGGCTACGCCCCATTTTTATTTTTATGCAACGCTAATAAACACTAATATCGGTATTGGTCGTTCGTCAATTCCCACCCCACTATGAATGCAATCCATTAGATTGTTGCTAGGATTTGACACGTGTAGTTGTAAAATCAAATTGAATTTGTTGATCATTATATAGAATTCAATTAAGATATTGTATGAAAGTATGGTTCCTTCTATTTTCGTGTGAGAATGTAAGGATTTTTGATTGGGTGCGTCAAAAAAAGCAGGATTTTTTTTTTTCACTTTCTTAATTTTTCCCTTATATCGATAACTCAATCAAAATACAATTTATCCTCAAGAATGAAATGTTTTGTTATGCTTAATATCTTTAGTTTGATCAGTATCTGTCTTAATTCTGCCCTTCATTCGAGTAGTTTTTTCTTTGCTAAATTACCCGAGGCTTACGCTTTTTTCAATCCAATCATAGATTTTATGCCAGTCATACCTGTGCTCTTTTTTCTCTTAGCCCTTGTTTGGCAAGCTGCTGTAAGTTTTCGATGAGATCTTTAATTTGAATACTGTCCCATAAACATTCAGGATTTATTCACTAAAAAAATAAATTCTAACAATTTATAAGATCAGATAAGTCTTATTTTAAGAACCCTCGATTCAAGCATCGAAATTCTTCGATAGGCGCGATGAATCTGAATCATTTCATTTAATCATTTTGACCTTCCATTTCCAGTGAACAAGGACCTTAGTGGGTCCCCCACAATAACTAATTGTAATAATAAAT